CATTCGGAAGGATATCATTTAATAATTATCTATGACTGTTTAGGTCTCTAGCATGACTACTTGATCAAATGTGGAGGAAAGTGGGATAAATGGCCGATACTACTGGAAGGATTCCTCTTTGGATAATAGGTACTGTAACTGGTATTCCTGTGATCGGGTTAATTGGTATTTTCTTTTATGGTTCATATTCCGGATTGGGCTCATCCCTGTAGTAATCGGATGAATTGAGTTTTCGAAATGAAAACGTAAGAACTCAACAGGGATCCACTCTTTCTTTGACGAATTCGAGGGGGTCCCGTTGAGTTCTTAATAATCATAATATTTTTTATTCGTATAAATGACTCAATGGATAACTTTTTCCGATGTTTCAAAAAACTCCATTTCATTTTTTTTTGATGATGCTTTTGAAAAATGAACTTCATTAATTGATTCAAAACTTCTTTTCCTGGATAATATCTGTCGATACTTTTTATTTTAAGTTGAAAGAAAAGTAAAAGAAAGAAGGAATCAAAGGAATCACTTGATTTACTTCTTCTGGGTGGCACAATAGAAATATAATTTATTATATTGTATTATATTGTAATAATTATTATATTGTATTATATTGTAATAATTATATTGTAATTCTTCATTTTTTTCTATTCTATATTTTTTCTATCGATCAAATATCATGTGAACCGAACCTTTTTTATACTATAATAGAATCTTACTCTAAATCTATTTTAGTATCTAATAGTATCGAATCATGATTGAATTTTTTTTTCTAAACAAGTTAATTGAAGAAGTTGTATTTGGTCAATAAAATTCCCTCTCTTTTTTGTTTATCCACTACTCCACTACGTATTATATTATATGCAATAAAAAAAAAATATTATATGTCATAAAGGTTCTAAGTCGGAAAAAAATCGAAACTAAGCTAAGAATAGGATTCTTTCAGGAAGGGGATCAAGAAGTATTATTCTATTAATATTTTGTAGAATATTTCTATTTCGACACAAGCAAGAAGGAATCGGACTCTAGGAAAAGACAAATAATCCCTCCTAGAATCCCGTTTTCCCTATTTCTATTTCTACTGTACGTAATATTCTCTGCCTATTTATTTTATGTTTAGTATCGAGTCGAATTTTCTTATATTACAATAGAAAACTATTAATATATTTCTATTCTAGGACATTGAAATCTGAAAACAGTGACATAATGATACCGCTCTAATTTATTGGGGTTGAAAAAAAAAAAGAAACAAAGTCAAATAGTCTTCTTCACAATATACATACTATGACTGACTAGTACTGCGGTACAAGGAATTCTCAAAATATGGTATAAAAAGACTAGAAAGAAGCAAAGGTCTTTTCATAATTTTTTGATTACAGAATAGAATTACATAATTTATCAACAAAAATGGAGTTCTTTTTACGAGCTTAATATGTTGATAAATCCGCGGACCTAGAAATTCATTTCGGACAATTGAACCTTCTCAAATTGTTTCTTTTTAAGAACCAAAAAGATTTGTGCCAAAATAATAGATGCCAAGAAGAACAAGAGACCTTGGACACGTAACGGATCTTGAAGTACTATTTCCGCATCCCCCTGACCAAATCCACCCACATTAGGATTACTCGTTAATGGTTGATCAAGTTTGATAGATTCACCCTCTGAAACAAGAAGTTCTGGTCCTGGAGGTATAATATCAATCACTTCACGTCCACCCGCTGCATCTATAGTTATTTCGTATCCCCCCTTTTCTTTTCGTATGATTTTGTTTACTATACCTGCTGCTGTAGCATTATAAATATTATTATTACTCTTGCTCCCGTCGGGATAAATCTGACCCCTTCCCCTGTTCCCGCCTACGTATATAGGATATTTTAAGAAGTGAACATCTCTCTTAGTAGCGGGATCTGGGGAAAGAATAGGAAAGGTGATTTCACTATATTTCTGACCAGGAACAGGGCCTACCACAAGAATATTTTTTTTTGTGGGACGATAGCTTTGAAAAGACAGATTACCTATCTTTTCTTTAATCTCAGGCGAAATACGATCGGGGGGGGCCAATTCAAAACCCTCCGGTAAAATAAGAACAGCCCCCACATTCAAAGCCCCCTTTTTACCATTAGCAAGAACTTGTTTCACTTGCATATCATAAGGAATTCGAACAACTGCTTCAAATACAGTATCAGGAAGTACCGCTTGTGGAACCTCGATATCCACGGGCTTATTAGCTAAATGGCAATTGGCACATACAATACGGCCAGTTGCTTCTCGCGGATTTTCATAACCCTGCTGTGCAAAAATGGGATATGCATTTGAAATGGGTGCTCGAGTTATTATATATATCATGAGCGATACGGAAATGGATCGAGTAATCTCTTCTTTTATCCAAGAAAAGGCATTTCTAGTTTGCATGGTCCAATCATTGATCCTGAAAATTTCTACAATAAAATTAGGTAGGTCACTGGTATAGTTCCCTATCCATGATTCTGCTATTTACTGAAATAATTTTCCTGAATATAGGAAGAATCCCCTGGTTGGGTAGAAAGAAAAATAAAAGAATAAGTAAATTTTTTAATGTTAGTTTTTGTACAAAAAAACAAACTTTATAATTTGATCAGTGGATCGTTTTTTCAGTCATTCATTGAATGATAAATCACTACAAGTGACGGCGATACGCGATTTAAATAACGGAAAATCCAATATTTTAAAATTGTATCTAAAATGACTGGAAAAGTGGAAACAAGACCTGATATAATTTGATCATTCTGAGCAAATCCAAAATCTTTATAGACAGAACCAATCATTAGTTCCCAACCATGGGTCGAATGGAATCCTATACATAAATCAGTTAATAAAAGAATAGAAAAAGCTTTTATTGTGTCACTTAAGTTATATAGGAATTCTTGAACCCAAGAGTTAAGAATAAGAAGTTCTTGATTACCTAGAATAGAATAACCACTTAGAATAACAAAACAGATTATATTTGTCGAGAAGTGCAAAATCATATGGATACGATCTTCGTTGTGCGTCTTGATCAATTGGATGGTTTCTTTGTAGATTCCGGTACGAAGGTTTTGTAGACGTGTTTCCGGGTATTCCTTTAGCATTTCATCCAAGAGGACCAGTTCCTCGAATTCTATGAATTTTTTTAGAATACTCTTTTCTTGAATGATATTCAAGAAAATTTCGGATTGCCTAGTATTCCACCAATTAGTAACCCAAGATTCCAGACTTTTCTTAAATGCGAAAGAGATGCACCAGGGCAAAAAGACTATAGATGTAAGATATAGAAGGGGAATGAATGCTTTCTTTTTTGCCATTTTTCGTCTTTAATGAACTCAGCTTCACCTCATTCGTCAACTCTATATGATAATAATATTTCTCTCAAGCATAAGTTCTATTACAAGTCATAGAGCCTATATATAAATCTAGAATCTATTCCCGCGTTTTTTTATTTGCAATTCAGGAGTTAGTCCTTGAATTTAGAAAGAATACAGAAATAGAATAAGAAAGCGAAAGAGTCCACTGCCAATTCGAATGAAGAAAAAAATATTGTTTCCAAAGATATCAATTGCTAAGATTCGAAGCAATTACCCCTTTTGATGAATACACGAACGAGATGGATGTTTGTTGTCCCAACCATTCTTGTTAGTCCCGATCCCGATAAGAAAGGAAGGATATTTTTTTTTTCAAAATACTTCAATTGGTACACGCAAGAAATAGGCCAATTCTGCAGCTTTTTGTTCAATTTCTCGTGGAGTCAAATTCTCGTCAGTACGAGTCAAGGGGATGGCCCCCTGTCCTATGATTTCCATATAAAGGACACGACGAGTATAAATACCCTCTTTAACTTCTATTCTGATGGACTGAATGTCTTTCATAAGGAATCGGAGAAAAATACGACGATTTTTTCCAGGAAATCCCCAACGAAAAATACACACTATTCCCTCTTTTCTATCGAATCGATCATAACCACTACCTACATTCCACGAAATTGTACACCACAAATAAGAACTAATAAAGAGACCCGCGATTCCATAGAAAGACATCACGATCCCTTGTGGAAAAAAAAGAATTTGCTGAGACGGAAATAAAGATAACAAATTCCTACCAAGATAACTGGAAGTTCCAACCAATAAGAACCCTAATGAACCTAAAAAAAGGATAAAGGCCCAGCAGAAATTACTTGTTTTTCGAGACCCCGTTATAAGTTCTATCCATATACGTTCTGATCGCCAACTCATATTAGATCCAGTTCTATTTTATTTGAATTGGTAGAATAAATAACCCAACCAAATGAATTTTACTTTACTTTTCTTTGTTTCCGAAGTAACTTTCATCAACTAGCACTATTTTGATGTAAACCTTTAGGAGTAATTCATCGAATTGCTTCCAGATCTAAAAAATATATATATGAGATTTGTCCCTACTGCCCGTATCTAAAAAATCTTGTTTTTTTGAACATGAAGAAATAAAGAAGCCATTGTAATTGCCGGAAATACTAGGCCCACTAAAGGCACAAAAATGGAGGGTAAGTTGCTGAGAGTTGTCATAGAATGGGTACCTCGATTTAATATTTGTACCTGTTATTTTTTTTTTATTGTTATATTAATATTTTTGTTATATTAATTTCATATTTTTATTATTCTTATATTGTTATAAAGATAGTCTATAATCACTAGAATTCAAATATACTTATACTAAGTATATTTGAAAAATTATACTAAGTATAGCTAAGTGAATATATATATACTAATATATATTGAGTATATATAATGAGTATAAAAGGGTATATAATATATTCAAAAATAATAATAATAAATAATATTAATAAATAATATAAAAAAAGTACAAATAGAATCTAATAATAAAAAAGAAATATAAGGAATGTAGAACTAAATAAATGGATTGATTTCGCCTTCTATTTCTACAAGAAACATATGTATGATAATACACCTTTTTATTATTCTTAGTATTCTTGTATTATTATCTTATTACTTTGCTCTTGTGTCTTCTAATTTGATTTTTGTCTCATAATTTATTTTATTTGAAGTTAAAAAAAAAAAGAGTTTTTTCTTACAAATTCTTGATAAATTCGTTATAATATGAGCCAATAACAAGGATTTTTAGTAAAAAAAAAAGTAGGGATTCTCGGGGGAGATATAGAAAAATGCAAGACTCTATCTCTATACCTATATATATATAATATATAAAATATATATATATAATATATAAAAAATAATATATAATATATAAAAAAAGGGGGGGTAGGGGGGAGATGATGTCTCTTGTCTAATTTCGCGGAAGAAAGAATTCGCTTTTTTTTATATAGAATATAGGTTTTCTGATTCCTAATCAGGAATATCGGTAAAAAAAAAAAAAATTATCCGCATGATTCTTTCTGCAGTTAAATCTTATGTTTCCAAATAAAAATTCATTCTTTTCTTTGGATTTTGACTCTGATTCTTCTATTTGATTCCTAGAAACTAAATAACTACTCACTCGCCACAACACAAATCCAATTTTAAATAATTTGAGGCTCTGCTTGATTTTTAATTTTGAGTCAAAGGAAAGAAAGCATGGAGCTGAAATAACTCACTCAGAACCCCCTTTAAAGGATTACGTGGTACGATTGAATCAAATAAGCCCTTATGGAATAAATATTCAGCCGCTTGTGAACCTTCGGGTACTATCTTATTCAACGTTTGTTCAATTACTCTTTTACCCGCAAATGCAATGTAAGCATTGGGTTCGGCAATAATGATATCCCCCAACATGCCAAAACTAGCTGTCACCCCACCAGTAGTAGGAGATGTAAGGATCGATACATAGAATAACTTTTTATTTGTTTGATAATCATATAAAGCAGAAGATATTTTAGCCATTTGCATCAAGCTCAAACTTCCTTCTTGCATACGTGCTCCTCCGGAAGCACATACTAGAATAAGAGGTAAAAGTTGATTGGTAGCATATTCGACCAAACGGGTGATTTTCTCACCTACTACGGATCCCATACTACCCCCCATAAACTGAAAATCCATAATCCCAATTGCTACAGGAATACCGTTTAGTTGGCCTGTGCCCGTTTGAACAGCCTCGGTTAATCCTGTCTTTCTTTGATAAGAATCAATACGATCTTTATAAGGTTCCTCTTCCGAATGAAATTCAATGGGATCCAGAGAGACCATGTCTTCATCCATAGGATTCCAAGTACCTGGATCAATCGAAAGTTCGATTCTATCTGAACTGCTCATTTTCAAATGATATCCACAGTGTTCACAAATATTCATTTTTGATTTAAAAAATTTCTTATAATTTAATCCATAACAATTTTCGCATTCAATCCACAAATGCTTGTATTTTTTAGTTTCATCGAGATCATTAGAACTTTCTCTTCTAGTTAAATCACTATCATTTGTATCATTCGTGCTAGTTATTATACTGGAACTCTCGCTTTCACTACTATTTCTGCCCTTACCACAAATGTAACTATAAAAGTAACTGTCATTGTATTTGTCACTATCACCTAAAATGTAACTATCAATACAGATTTGAGAACGAAGATAACTGTCAATGTAACTATTAATATTATTATTCCAACTAGATTTAGTATCATACATGGAATGATCATAATGGGGATCATCACTATTAGAGACATTATTCAGATAGTTAGAATTCTTATAACTATAAAAAAAACTTTCTGGTTCACTTAGAAAAGAATGATCATTGTCAATCTCAAAAATTTTTTTTTTAATATCCAAATATATGGAATAACTGTTCCCGTTCCTATCCCTAACTAAAAAAGTTTTATCAGATAGGAAATTCCGGATGTTCCTGACGCCGACTAAATAATCAACATTACTGTAACTAGAATTGTCACTATCACTCCAACTATGAATGTTTTTATCCATATCAGTTAGAATCGGGTCTTCACTTACACTGGTATTTTCAATAGGACCAAAACTATCCATTGATTTACTTAACCCACGCCTGTATTCTAACTCCCTATTAAACAACATAGAATTGAACCACCATTTTTCCATAGAATTTTCTTTCCCCTAATTTACATGAAAATACAATAGATGAATAGTCATTCGATGAAAAATCATATCATATAAATATTCTATTTTAAAATATTATATTTATTATATTTCATTTATTTATTATCAAAAAAAAAATAAGTATATAAATCCAATCACTAGGATTAGTAACTAATAATAACAAGCGAGTGGGTATTAAAAAAAAATGATTCTTTTTCGTGAGAGCCCAGAGTATTATTTCACTATATATGTCACTATATGTGCTGGAACTCTTTTTTTCAATTCTATTATTCTTTTTTTTTTTTATTTATATTTTTTTATATTATTCTATATTATATTATTCTTATATATTATGTATTTATTATTATTATAGAAAATTTATTATTATTATAGAAAAAAGATTCTAATATAAAAAAATATATTAAATAATATATAATATAAAAGAAAAATATAAAAAAAGAATATTAAA